TGAATTGAATCGTACCAGTCTCTACTGGGGGTTATTACTCATTTTTGTACTTGCTGTTTTATTTTCCAATTATTTCTTCAATTAGGAAAACGAAAGAAATAGAAATAATAATTCTAAGCATTCTCTTACCCCATTTGGAAAAATCTCATCTCATAATTATCCATGACTGTTTATGTCTCTAGCACGACTATTTGATTAAATTGGAGGGAAGTGGAGTAAATGGCCGATACTACTGGAAGGATTCCTCTTTGGGTAATAGGTACTGTAGCTGGTATTCTTATCATCGGTTTAGTAGGTATTTTCTTTTATGGTTCATATTCCGGATTAGGTTCATCCCTGTAGTAATCGGATTGATTGAGTTGTAGATACGAAAGCGTAGGAACTCAACGGGATTCCCTTCTTTATTTGTCTGCTTCGAGGGGAAAAGTCCCGTTGGGTTCGTAAGAATTAGAGTCTTCTTTCGTCTAAATAACAAAGTGGATTTATTTTTCTGCTGTTTCAAAAAACTCTATTCTCTTTTTTCCAATGATGATGATGCTTTTGAAAAAGGAACTTCCCCTTTTTTTGTTTGTCCACTACTTTATTGTAATTGTACGTAATAAAAAAAAAGTTCTGCTACATCTGGAAAACCGAAATAAAAACTAGGAATTTTTAACGAACAGGATCTAAAATCATTATTCTTTCGACACAAGAAAAGGAATTTTCTACCCCCCTTTCTTGTGTCAAAGAACAGGAACACGAATAATCCCTCCTAGACTCATTTTTCCCCACATTTAACAGTTCGCTCTATTCCCGATTTCCTTGTGCTAATATCTATCCCAATTATTTCAAATAGAATAGTCTATCCGTTTTATGATATTGAAATCTGGTAATAGTAAGATAGTTGTACCAATTTAATTTGGCTAAAAAAAACACAGAAACGAAAGGGGTGGGAAAGTCATAAAGTAAAGTTTTTTTTTTTTTTTAATTTTAATCATACATAATCGACATCAATAATTTGTTTCTTTTTACCAACTTGATGTCGATAAATCCGCGAGTCTAGAAATTCATTTCAGCCAATTGAACCTTCTCGAACTGTTTCTTTTTAAGAACTAAAAATATTTGTGCCAAAATAACAGATGCCAAGAAGAACAAAAGACCTTGGACACGTAATGGATCTTGAAGTACTATTTCTGCATCTCCCTGACCAAATCCACCAACATTAGGATTACTAGTTAATGGTTGATCCAATTTGATGGATTCACCCTCTGAAACAAGAAGTTCCGGTCCTGGAGGGATAATATCAACTACTTGACGTCCATCCGATGGATCTGTTATGGATATTTCATACCCCCCTTTTTCTTTTCGTATTATTTTACTTACTATACCGGCTCCTGTCGCATTATAAACTGTATTGTTACTCTTGCTTCCGTCGGGATAAATCTGACCCCTTCCCCTATTACCTCCTACGTATATAGGATATTTTAAGAAGTAAGCATCTTTCTTAGTAGCGGGGTCGGGGGAAAGAATAGGAAAGGTGATTTCACTATATTTCTGACCGGGTACAGGCCCTATCACAAGAATATTATTTTTAGTAGGGCGATACTTCTGAAAAGATAAATTTCCTATCTTTTCTTTCATATCGGGAGAAATACGATCGGCGGGAGCTAACTCAAACCCCTCCGGTAAAATAAGAACAGCCCCCACATTCAAACCCCCTTTCTTACCATTAGCAAGAACTTGTTTCACCTGCTTATCATAAGGAATTCTAACAACTGCTTCAAATACAGTATCAGGAAGTACCGCTTGTGGAACCTCAATATCCACGGGCTTATTAGCTAAATGGCAATTGGCACATACAATACGCCCGGTCGCTTCTCGTGGATTTTCATAACCCTGTTGGGCAAAAATGGGATAGGCACTTGAAATGGATGTCCGAGTTATAATATATATCATGAGCGATACGGAAATAGATCGAGTAATCTGTTCCTTTATCCAAGAAAAAGTATTTCGCGTTTGCATGGTCTAATCTTTGATCCAAAAATTTCTACAATAAATTGGGTAGGTCGCTAATTTAGGTACCTATCCACGATTCTGCTATTTACTGAAATCATTTTACTAAAATACTCTGGGATGAAAATCCCCCCAACAGAAGTTTTTAAATGTTTATGTCGAACTATAAAGTCATAAACATTCTAATTAGATTACTATTGTATTGATGGATCATTTATCAATCATTCATTGAATGATAAATAACTACAAGTGACGGAGATACACGATTTAAATAACGGAAAATCCAATATTTAAAAATAGTATCCAGAATAACTGGAAAGGTAGAAACAAGACCAGATATTATTTGATCATTATGAACAAATCCTAAATCTTTGTAGACAGAACCAATCATTAGTTCCCAACCGTGTGGTGAATGAAATCCGATACATAAATCCGTTAATAAAAGAATCAAAAAAGCTTTTATGGTATCACTTAAGTTATATAGGAATTCCTGCGCCCAAGAATTAAGAAGAACAAGTTCTTTATTTCCTAAAATAGAATAGCCGCTTAGAATAACAAAACAGATTATATTTGTCGATAAGTGTAAAATCGTATTGATATGATCCTCGTTGTGTATCTTGATTAATTGGATTGTTTCTTTTTGGATTCCTATAGGAAGTTTTTGTATATGTGTCTCCGAGTAGTCCTTGATCATTTCTTCCAAGAAGAGGATTTCTTCTAATTCTATGAACTTTTCTAGAATGCTTTTTTCTTGAATATCATTCCAAAATATTTTTGATTGACCAATATTGAACCAATTAGTAACCCAAGATTCTATACTTTTAGTAAATGAGAGAGAAATCCACCAAGGCAAAAATACTATAGATGCAAGATACAAAAAGGGAGTGAATGCTTTCTTTTTTGCCATTTTTTCATCTGTCAATTGTTAATGAACTCACTTCATTCATCGACTCTATGTGATCAACTATTTCTTTCACACCCGAGTTATCGACAAGGTATCAAACCTATGAATCTATTTTATTTTGTTTGAATAGCTAGACAAAATAGAGAAATCAACTAAGATTCTACTTCGAATTCGAATGAAAAAATACTAAAAAAATATTATTTCTACATATCTCAATTCATCAAATCGCAAACAAGTGTCTGCTTTCTATGAATGGGCAAAAGAAGTACTTTACTGAATGAATATTATTTCGATTTTGAAACGAAATAACTATTTTTCTATCAAAATCTCAAATATATTTTTTTTATTCCAAGATTACCCATAGCCAAGACTAGAAGAATTGAGAGAAAAAAATTGTGATGGTCACAAAAAACGAGCGAGACCAGAAGCCAGTTATCAGTAGTAAAAAACCCATTATTGGGTAGTAAGGAACACACAAGAAAGGATACAAAAGGTCAATTAACAAAAAGCAAATAATTTACAAGATAGAATTTATCCGCATTTCAAGCAGCACTTACAAGAAATATTGAACTAAAAAAAAAAAAGAAATTAATTTCTTTTGAAATCATTTGATCTATGAGAAAAATTGATTCTAGTCGTTCTAGTTAGAACTTGTTTAAATTAAGTTGCATGGATTTAAATATGTCTAAAACCCCCAAAAAAGTTTTGTTTGATGGTTGTTCCATATACGTCGTCTTTAGCTAGACTGAAGGTTCGTAAGAACTTTCATTATCTTATAGAAAAACAAAATCCTTGCATTTTTTCCCGCCTGCTGAAAGAGTATTCGTTTTTCCGCCCAGCGCCTTTTCTCAAAAGACTTCTATTGGTACGCGCAAGAAATAGGCCAATTCCGCGGCTTTTTGTTCAATTTCTCGTGGAGTCAAATTCTCATCAGTCCGAGTCAACGCAATAGCACCACGACCTCTAATATCCATATAAAGGACACGGCGAGCAGAAATACCCTCTTTCACTTCTATTCTAACGGATTGAATATCCTTTATAAGAAATCGTAGGAATATGCGGCGATTTTTTCCGGGAAATCCCCAACGAAAAATACACACTATTCCTTCCTTTCTATCGAATCTATCATAACCACTACCTACATTCCAGGAAATTGTGCACCACAAATAGGAACTAATAAAGAGACCGGCGATCCCGTAGAAAGACATCACGATCCCTTGGGGAAAAAAAAGAATTTGCTGAGACGGAAAAAAAGATATCAAGTTTCTACCAAGATAGCTAGAAGTTCCAACCAATAAGAATCCTAATGAACCTAAAAAAACGACAAGGGCCCAGAAAAAATTACTTACTTTGCGAGACCCCGTTATAAGTTCTATCCATATATGTTCTGATCGCCAACTCATACTTGATCCGATTTCATTGTATTGGAATTGGGAGAATACCCCAAATAATTTTGACTTGACTTTTTTTGTTTCCGAAGGAACTCTCATCAACTAGCACTAGTTTGGTGTGAACTAGCACTAGTTTGATGTGAACCTTTAGGAAAAAGTAATTCATCAAATTGGTTCGATCTAAAATAATAACATCCCCTTCATATGATCCCAATATACGTATTGATATACATATAGATCCACCAACTTTTCACATTTTAGGCATCCAGCCATCCTGATCTATTTACAACTTTTGACTCCTAGATCATTTTCTGCAAGCATAAGAGCTTTTTTTTTCGCGGAAATCACACGTTATGCGAAAAAAAAAACGTTTGAGGTTGGTTCCCCGTAGATCTAAACAATTTTATTTTTTTGAATATGAAGAAATAAAGAAGCCATTGCAATTGCCGGAAATACTAGGCCTACTAAAGGCACAAAAATAGAGGGAAAATTGAAAGTTGTCATAAAATGGGTACCTCGATTTACTATTTGCACCTGTTATTATTTTTTTGAATATTTTATATTTATAATAATTATAATTTTTAATTATTAGAAATTTCTAATTATTATTAATTAATTCAATTTGAAAATTCTTAGTAGAGATATAAGTATCTATAAATCTAATCTAAGTGAGTATATAAAATAAGTCCAAGGAATGTAGAACGAAATAAATGGACTTCTTCGTCTTTCTACATCAAAGATACGTATGACAATCAACTTTATTAGTTTTCTTCATCTCTTTGTCTTTTGGTCTTGTCTTCGAATTTAATTTTAATAAAGAAAGAGTTTCTTACAAATTATCGAAAGAAAAAACGGATACTTTAGTACACTATCTTTTATGAGATGACTCATAGACCTTCCATATTCGAATTCTATTTTTGGAGAAACAGAAAAGATTATATATTGACCCTTTCAATATTTTAATTTGATTCTATATTTGATTTGCCTAATTTCACAAAAGGAACACCTCTCGCTTTTATCTTGTTCAATTGATATATGATATAGCGACTTCTTAATTAGTAATCGAGAATCTAGGTAAAAACAATTATCCGCAACTTTTGATTCTTTCTACAATTAGATCTTAGGTCACCAAAGAAAACTCTACTTTGATTCTGATAAGTTAACTACTTGTTTGCTACAAATCAAATACTTGAACTTAGTACACTCTACTTCATTGAAGTAGAATTCAAAGGAAAGAAGGCGTGGAGCTTAAATAACTCACTCAGAACGCTTTTTAAAAGATTACGTGGTACGATTAAGTCGAATAAGCCCTTCTGGAATAAATATTCAGCCGCTTGTGAACCTTCAGGTACTGTTTTATTCAATGTTTGTTCAATTACTCTTTTACCCGCAAAGGCAATGTAGGAATTGGGTTCAGCAATAATGATATCTCCCAACATACCAAAACTTGCTGTTACCCCACCAGTAGTAGGAGATGTAAGGATTGGTACATAAAATAACTTTTTATTTGATTGATAATCATATAAGGCAGACGATATTTTAGCCATTTGCATCAAGCTCAAGCTTCCTTCTTGCATGCGCGCCCCCCCCGAAGCGCACACTATAATAAGAGGTATAAATTTATTGGTAGCATATTCAACCAAACGGGTGATTTTCTCCCCAACCACGGATCCCATACTACCCCCCATAAACTGAAAATCCATAACCCCGATTGCTACGGGAATACCATTTAGTTGGCCTACGCCTGTTTGAACAGCCTCAGTTAATCCCGTCTTTCTTTGATAAGAATCAATACGATCTTTATAGGGTTCCTCCTCCGAATGAAAGCCAATAGGATCAACAGAAACCATATCTTCATCCATAGGATCCCAAGTACCGTGATCAATCGAAAGCTCAATTCTTTCTGAACTACTCATTTTCAAATGATATCCACACTGTTCACAAATATTCATTTTGGATTTCAAAAATTTCTTATAATTTAATCCATAACAATTTTCGCATTGAACCCACAAATGCCTGTATTTTTGAGTTGTATCGAGATCATTAGCCCTTTCTTTTAGAGTTATATCACTACTCTTCGCACTGGGTCGTATACTGGACCTCCCGTTTTCACTACGAGTTCTACGTTTATCAAAAACGCAGCTAGAAATGTAACTGTCACTACTATCATTTTCAATGGGAGTCTCCATAGAAATTTGAGACTGAAGATAACTGTCAATGCAACTATTAATGTGATTATTCCAAATAGATTTCGTATCATATATGTAACGATTGTATAAGGAATCTGTACTCATAGATCCATTATTAATAGAACTAGAATTACGATAACTAGAAAAAGAACTTTCTAGTTCACTCAGAAAAGAATGACCATTGTCAATCTCAAAAATCTGATTTTTAATATCAAAATAGATAGAATAACTGTGGCCATTACTATCCTTAACTAAAAAAGTATCATCTGAGATGAAATTCTGAATGTCTTTGACACCGAATAAATGATCAACATTACTGTAACTAGAATTGTCACGACCCCTCGAATTTGGAATGTTTTTAGCACTACCTTTTCTACTCGGATCTTCATGTTCACTAGTATTTTCAATAAGACCGAGATTGTCCTTCGATTTATTTATCCCATACCTACCTCCTAACCCCTTCTTAACCACCATCGAATTAACCCACCAGCTTTCCATAGAGTTTTCTTGCCCCCTATTTGCAGAAAAATACAATAGATGAATAGTCATTCGATCCACAATTCTTTATTTTTATTTGAAAATCTTATTTCCTATCAGATTAAACAATCACTACTAAAATAAGTAATAAGAAGTGTCAAAAAGGAGTCTCTTTTGTGGGAATCTGGGGGGTAAGACTTCACTCTATCTATATGAATAGGATGGAATCTATTTTTATTCGAAATAGAAGGATAAAGAGTTTTTTCCTATGTCTTCGCATCAAAAAAAAATCTTTTTTCTTTCTAGGAAAGAACTTGTTCGTAAAATGTCGCCTATTAACTAATACCAAGTAATAAATTGCGGTTCTATTCCAACACGGAACGAAAAAAGACAATATACAGGATGGGCCGAAACATTTATGATACTTTGTTTGATTCAGCGAAACTACAAGATATATAAAGAATATACCAATCCGAAGGATCCATAGGTTTAATTGTGGATCCAAGACAACAACAGAAACATTTGAGTATTAGATTTTTAATTTTGG